CACCTGGTTGGACGTGATCATAATGGAAGTGAATTCCACTCGCCTTTTATACTTTCCGCGGGGGCCTCCTTTTCTATTACTCCTTTGGCATTCAGATAGTGACTGGCTTTTAGCTATGCATTACAGATTTGGCTTTTTGATAGAAGGAGCTTTTAGGGGAATGGGATTGATGGAAAATTGGCTATGGAGATTTCATTTCGTTCCGATTTGCCGTTAGGTTAGGTGGGGCCCTCTCCTTCGTGAGAGGGGCTTGTGGGAAAGGGTGGGTGGCCCCAAGCGCTTTAGGATGAGTCCAGTGTAGTTGGATGGAAGGGGGTCAGGATCGAATCGGTCCCTTTAGTTACGTACTTACTTACGTAGATTCAATGGCTCCTTAGGGAGCAGGGCTTCCGAATGGTCTTATCTGGCTTTAGACTCCTCTCAACGACACAAGGGGCAAGGTTATGAAAGAGTTTGCCTAAGAAGCTGAAGGGCCCATGCCGCAGCACAGCGCTAAAAGCCTTTCGACTCACCGGATGGCTGGTTTCACTTTAAAGCAGGAACAGAACGTCAGTTGACAACCTTAAGCTTCTACTACTACAACAATAGACCTATCCTTCCTACTTAACGGCAGCTAAAGAGTGTGACACTCGAATCCAATCATCTAAGGAGTCAATACCCTTCTTCGCTTCACTGAACAATCCCGGGACAGGCGTAGTGCATCCTTTAAAGAAGAATCAACTACGAGACTGTGGCTTTGATGCCTGACTCCCCATTCCTCATAAATAGGTAAGCTTATGAATTTCAGCATTAGCGTGTGGGGCGTAAAAATCGAAATAGCCTACCCCCCTACTGATTGTTCTAGGGGAACTCCTAATACGGCTGCTCCCGATTCTAGTAATCAATCGGATCTAGCAGAAAAAGTGGAAAACTAGATGCCAAATCCAGCCATGTACTATACTACGGTATTATATATATATATGGTAATACTTTCAATGGCTCCTGACTCTCGCCCTGTAGTTTATTATCATAGGAGGTTTCCTTTCCTTCTTCCTCTATATTCCTTCCTATCGAGACCTAGCCCGGAAGTGAAGACCTACCAACCAATGGATGGAACCTGAGACACCGAGTCCAGGCGTCCCAATTCTGATATTCCTTTCCCCAGAGATCTTTATCATTAATGCACTTCTTTAGGAAGGAGCTGAGAGGCTTCGGACCGGGGTGATTTCGCGAGTAGATGGCCCGGCATGAAAGCAATCATTCTTTCTATCGGAACCTTCGAGACAGTAGAAGTCTGACCATCCCATCTTCATCTATCGGCTCAGGAGCATTAACAGGTACGGGCGGTCATGTCACTACTTCTTTCATCTCTTCCGCTTGGATAAAGTCCGGCCCCGCCCCGTAAGTAAGACAAATGTTCATATCGGGGAAGGCCAAGAGAGTACAAGTCTAGAACCGTCACTCATTAAGCATTGGGCAGTTGGAGATGTAGTAGGGCTCATCGGTCTTCATTCGATAGGCCATGCATCGGGCGGATTGGGTCGGACCTCCATTCTTCTTTCCATTCTACCGGTACTTGAGGCATTAGCTGAAAGGTCGTCCGAGGCAAGGAGAGCTTGTTGTTTGCAGGAAAGGGGAAAGACAGATGCAGGTTTTTCCTCTGATGGCTCGGAAACGGGAACAGGAGACCTTACGTTATTTCTTTCGGGTGCCCGGCGCCTTTTGACTCGAGGAAAGAAAAGTCCATTTTTCAGCACGAAATTGACAGACCTACGTTTTGAGTGGTTGGCTTAATTGAATTTGGTACTTCACTATTTAAAGTATAGTATATATTCATTAATGTATTAATAATAGAAGATATCATAAAATTTATATCACATTAGGAGGTCTTGAAAAGACCGATTTATAAGAAGACTCATACTCTTTCTAAAGATAACTGCCATTGAGCATTTCAACTAAAGAGGGAAAGGAAGATACGAAGGACTATACTAAGCCAGAGATGAGATGCGAAAAGAAGGTCCCCTAGGAAGCCATTTGGTATTAGTGATACCAATTATCACGAGCGAGTACAAGAGTCAATAGCTGAAACGGCACATGAACACATTTCTGACAAATTACAACTTTTATTCCACCAGTGGCATATTCAATTACCAAACGAAACGAATGCTTACGACATTCTTGTTGATCATTTGCTAACAGATGCGAACATTCACGACCTTCAGCATCTTTCCATAATATATAATAGTTTAGCTGCGCAAGAGATGAACAGCCCCTTCTTTACTCAAGCACTAGAGATTATCCAGGGGTTATTGTGATTTCTAAGTAGGATTACAGACGTAAGTAACAATGTTATATAGATCTGTTATACCTCAGTAACTCAGTGCTTTCTAAGGCTTGGAAGAAGAAAATGAAATACGAACAACCGCGCTGGTCGTAATAGATCGACTTTCATGCTAGTTCTTGCTCCAGCATGAAAGTTCCATTTCGGGGAAGGACGACGTATCATGATACTTTCTGTTTTGTCGAGCCCTGCTTTGGTCTCTGGTTTGATGGTTGCACGTGCTAAAAATCCGGTACATTCCGTTTCGTTTCCCATCCCAGTCTTTCGCGACACTTCAGGTTTACTTATTTTGTTAGGTCTCGACTTCTCCGCTATGATCTTCCCAGTCGTTCATATAGGAGCTATAGCCGTTTCATTCCTATTCGTTGTTATGATGTTCCATATTCAAATAGCGGAGATTCACGAAGAAGTATTGCGCTATTTACCGGTGAGTGGTATTATTGGACTGATCTTTTGGTGGGAAATGTTCTTCATTTTAGATAATGAAAGCATTCCATTACTACCAAATACGACCTCTCTGAGATATACGGTTTATGCCGGAAAGGTACGAAGTTGGACTAATTTGGAAACATTGGGCAATTTACTTTATACCTACTATTCCGTCTGGTTTTTGGTTCCTAGTCTTATTTTATTAGTAGCCATGATTGGGGCTATAGTACTTACTATGCATAGGACTACTAAGGTGAAAAGACAGGATGTATTCCGACGAAATGCTATTGATTCTAGGAGGACTATAATGAGGAGGACGACAGACCCATCACGCTCGACTAAAAGGAAAGTCGCCCCAGATAGGGAGATATTGGTTCAAATCCAATTCGTGAGCACATTACTTAGCAGTGAACTGTCCTGCTAGCCTTACCCTATAAAGTCAGCAATTTAAAAACACCGTCCCTGCCCCTTTGTCTTGACTGAGCTATTCGTGTCATTTTTGCATAGCATCATCCACCAGCTCTTCTCTTTCAACCAAGAAGAAAGCAAGAAGTTGTCAGGGCGAAGAGAGGTTTCGCCTGAAGAGAGTCGTCATTTTTCCTTCTCTTCTAAGCTTCCTTACTTTCTACCTTCCCTTTCTTAGTAAGTGGTAAGTCAGTCTGTCTACTACTAGCTTCTTTCTGACTAGTTGCTTCCTTATAATGATAATATAAATTCCCTAAGTCTTATTTAGACTTTTTGTTTAGGTGACGCATGGGACTCACCCTTTACTTTATTTAGTGTCTTAATAGCTAGTTATACTATCCAGTTATAAAGTCTTTATGATTAAGATGATGACTAGTGGAACCTTCTTACTCCCTTGGCTAGTTAAAGGTAGGGTTGGTGTGGCCGGCTATCAGGCTAGCTTGCTTCGCGAGTAGTGAGAGTGTTGGTAATCTTTCCTCAACTGAACACAGGAGAATACCTCTTCCGCTGTCTGGTTAGCCGTCAGACCTTCTTCCTTACCGACTAGTAGCTTTAGTCTTATCTACTTAGGAGCGTTGCTTCTGACTTACTTTACTTAATAAGGCGGGCAAGAGCAGAGCTATATGGACCCCTTCCTTAAGCGGGTACAGGAGAATACCTCGCTTGTTTCTGGTAGGCTTTCGCAGCCTTCGTATTGTATTTGATTTCACAAAACATTATACCTTCTCCACCTGGAACTGAATGTCCGATCCCTGCTTTATTCGATAAGGCGAGTAGCTTTGCTTCTAATTCGTGTGGTCTTGGCATTGATCCTAAGGGTAGCTTTGCCTGGTTTGTTGTTCTTCCTTTATAGAGGCTAATCTACCTTCGTACTGCAAGGGAAAGAGAAGATAGAGACTAGAGAAAGAGGTCTGAGGGCTTTTAATGGGTGCCCCGCTTAAAGAAAGAAATTGCTTAGATAAAAGTTTCTTCTCGTTTTTTCGAGTAGTTTGCTTGTCCTTCTATCTAGGCAGCTAGTTATCCCGGTATTTCTATCAATCGTTGGAAAAAGATCTCTATCCACGGGTACTAACTTTATCCATTAAGGCGTAAGATACTCCATGTGAGCTAGGGAGAAGATCAATGAAAAATGAACTGATTGAAGAGGGCATTTTTAACTAATTCAATTTGTAAAACAACCCCAACGCAGCTACTTCTTTTGTCAGAAGTTGTAGCGACGTGAACCTCGGGTGAGGTGCACTAGCTCTTTAACAACAGCGCGTAGTAGTCGGGTAAACCCTTCTAGCGGGGTACACGCACATATGTTCACTGATGCTTTCGGGGAGGTTATAGGATCTTACACAGGATGGATAGAAAGCCTGGCTTCACCGCCTATTCCGTTTATGTTCAAATCATCTAACAGGTCTTCCAGAAAAGGGATATTGTTGCTTTCCCCCTGGCCGTGGGACTGACTAATCCAATTTTCATTTTCTTAAACTGAAAATGTGCCAGGCTAGGCTCGGAACGGAGATGAGGAATCAGAGTATGCCGGGTATGTCTTTGTCCAAGGTTCCGCTCTGTTACCTCGTTAACTCGATAAAGCGAGCTCGGGAAAGCGGTTTTTCTACTACTTGGCATTAAGAGAAGCTGGGCCGTCTTCAGGTGCCTCCAGCTCCAACCCTTTCCCTCGCCCTAGGTTGGACATTGAGCTCGATCTGCCCCCACGGGAAGAAGGAGAAGTCCCCCTTGAGGCGGACCTTCAAACGAAAAGGCGGCAAGGCTATGAAATAGGTTCAGTTGGAAGCCTAAGCCAAGAAGGTATGAACGAAGTGACGGATGAAATTCCTTTTTGAGTGACTACCCTAACCTAAGATCTCCGACTTATGCTCAGTTCTCCTCGGTCGGTCTCGATCGATTACTTTTGGTTAATTTAGTAGGGCAGCAGAACCCATTCTTTGGTCCATACCACGAAAAAAAAGTATGCCCTTTATTTCACTAGATAGCTAAGGTCCTGTTATACCGTACAGACGCGTGCTTGTCCAGTTTTTCAGGGATGGCTTCATCAATAACATCTGTCACCGAGAAAGGTTTTTACATGGATGTATGGGAACCAAGGGCTCCATTTAAGTAAGTAAGCCCGCAGCATCACTACCAGATTGAAAGTCAGGGTAAGTTTCAGTTCTAGGTAAAGATCCATAACCACCAGTCCCAGCGCCTTAGCCAACATACCCAGATCGAGTGTATTCGCTCCCCTCAAGGGAATATGAACCTATGACCTAACCAATAGTACCCACTAATAGCATTAGGGAAGGAAGCGGCTTTGTCTTAGCCTTTCTACCAAAGCTTCACCGCCCTCTCCTATAGGGGGGTATCAACGTTCGTTCCACCCTTATGTATTATGTATTGTAATTGTTAAGTTGACACTCTGGAACACACGTTACTCTTATGTCCTTACCAGAGTAGAGACTCCGCCTATGATAGGCAGGAATGATCCTAGGATACCCCGATCGGATGAGGGAGACTGGGACTGAAAGAAGGCCTGGCTCTGGTCTAATGCCTGCGTAAGCAATCTGTAGTGATGAACTACACTGCTTTAAATAAAGCGCAGTAAACAGGAGACCAGACCCCCTAACCATCTCCAAGTTAACACATTTAAATCATTTCTTGATTCATTTACGTTATGATTTTTTCGATGGGACCCTTCAACCGGTCTATACCCAATCCCTTCTTTTCGTTGAATCTCATAGTAGCTCGACTCCGGCTTCGCAGGAGGTACGGTCTATTTATATTCTAGAAAAAGAGTCGCTTTCCGAGGATCAAATCAAGGGATCGGAAGAACTGCTTCTGCCTCCTTACCCAATCTGCGAGGGCAATGGGCATTCTGCAACTGCATGTGGAGAATCCGGTGCTAGTCTTATCTAGTCTTAGTAAGAATCCCCCGCGCATTCATCTGACTCTATCAATTCTCCTTTTTAATGGCCCTATATTATTATATTAAAGTAAGGGGTATTTCCATGGGTTTACCTTGGTATCGTGTTCATACCGTCGTATTGAATGATCCCGGTCGGTTAATTGCTGTCCATATAATGCATACAGCTTACAAGTGGACAGCGCATCTTTCTCAAAGGCACGGCATAACGACGAAACATAAAGATCAATCCCAAAATCAGTATTCCAAAAAGCACGAGATTTCTATCTGTGGTAATGAAAGCTGTTCCGGATGATCCTATAAAACGTCCGAAAACACCAGCAACGGAACTGGGAAACAATACGATAAGTAGTCGTGTGAGCATGGGTGCTTTTCTCATATGTCGATAGGTACGTACGACCTGCGTGCGCGGTCGTTCTGATTTCATTATCTTCTCAAAGGCACATGCACTAGGTTACTTACGGTACGGAATCTCAATGAGTCGTCCAGGAGATCCATGATCCTCCAAAGATGGAATGAAATGCAATGGGACAGAGTTACAGCTAGGAGTTAATGCTACGCATAGAGCTTACCACACTTACCGCAGTCAATGCTATTCAAAGAGGTGAGCTTACTGGAAAAAGTACCAATAGCCTTAGAGAAAGCATACAGTCTTACTCTCTACCGGCTAGCAAGAAAGCAAGTACAGACAGAGCAAGGAGAGTGGGACAGCAAGGAAAAGGATCAGCTCCACTCGGGCAAGGAAGTACGGATCAGATATAGCTACAGCTGGCCTAGCAGCGTAAGGCCTATTTCCAAAGGACCTCCAGGTGATCTACATCCACATAGCATCAATCGGTCATCCACGCAAACGAAGAACGCAGAAGAACAAGCTTACCTGCGGAGGAGTCAAGGTATAAAACTCCTGTCGGAAAAACAGCCCCTGCTGGTGACTATCTGACTCCGGCTGAAGAGAACGCTTTCATTTCATCAATAGTGAATCAAGCTCTGGAGAGGGAAAGGACCCGGTTGAACTCTCAACAGCCTATTCCTCAAAGTCAGGTTCGAGAAGTATTCTCGAGCAGCTAACAGACATCCTGATGCCTTGGCAACTATAGCTGGATATACCTGATGAGCGAGTCACTATTGAAATTCTCAAAAGAGATGTCCCATGCACAGCTCTAAACCTCTTTCCCACCGCATCTCTTGTCAGAATTTATACTATAAGGGAGGCCATGCCTTTGAATCAGGGCTTGGTACGAGGTACACGTTAGGTACATGGGGGTACACATCTGGTATAGGTGCACTAACAGCTCATCCCGAGTAAACAGCGGCTGGGAGAAAATCCTTCGTATCAGCTGAATATTCCGATATTGGGGCTGCATTCCTATCCAATCTT